GATTGCCACAAGGGCGCCATATTCTAGGAGCCCAAACTATGTGATTGAATAAATCCTTCTCTATCTGTTGCGGATCGAGGGCCCCTTCCCCTTCTTCAAACTCCGATTCGTATTTTTCATATAGAAATCTCTGATCAACGATAGAACAAGATCCATTTTGCATCATATCTAACTGATTCCTTGGTTCGGACCGAAGAAGTAATGTCACTCGATTATTATCAAACTGACTGCAATATTTTTCTGTCCGTGAGGATCTCGCCAGAGCCAGAGCGCCTTCTACTTCTAAGAGTAATAATAGTAATAGGCCATGAACTAGATCAGAATCATTCTCAACGAATCCATAAGAAGTGATCCAATTTTTTTCATCGTGTCTGGATGAAGACCAAAGATCTTGAGCGACCGATCCGGCAGAACAACTCAAAAGATAAAGAAGTATCGTTAATTTCTTCATGCTCGTTCCAAGTTCGAAGTACCATTTGTACAAAGAAAAATCCCCTCCCTTACATGATTTCTTCTTCATATAGATAGATATAGGATCTATGGGGCAATTACTTAGAAGTACATTTTGTGTAACAGCCCTTCCTATCTGATAGAAAAGGATCCCATGATCCTGAACCGATCTTATCTGGGATCGAAAATCCCAAGTTTTTCTATGAAGAGCTGATCTAATTGTATTAATTTCTATAATGGATTTCTTCTGTGTAATACTAATTGATAGGGCCTCATTGATAAGTGCTACAAGATCTCGCGCATTGGAACCCATGGTTATGGACCCGAATCCGTTAGTATGGAACATCTTCTTTTCCAAGTGAAATCCCCTAGTATATGAAAGAATGAAAAAGTGCTTTCGTTGTTGTGGAAGAAGAAGCCTTCGTATCTTAATGCATGTATTTAATTTATTCGGAGCTATTAGAGCGGGATCCACTTTTTGGGGAATATGAGTCGAAGCAATAACAAGAATCTTTCCAGTGGAACATCTTTCACAATCCCTGGAGAGATAGTTCTCTAATAGACCGAGGGATAAGTAATTCGACTCATTCACATGCAGATCATGAATGTTTGGAATCCATATTATGCAAGGAGACATTGCTTTTGCTAATTCGAATTGAAGGGTGATATCAAATCGGTCTATTTTCGGCGTCATATACATAGTTAGCACATTCGTCATAGTTAGCAGCTCCGTATCAATATCAAGGTCATCATCACTATCATCAATATCGTCACTATCATCAATATCGATATCATCAATAAGATAACCTTTAGGCTTGTCATCCAGGAACTTGTTCGGAAATACCGTAATGAAAGGAACATAGGAGTTTGTCGCTAGGTATTTGACCAAACAGGATCGTCCAGTTCCTATAGAACCTATCACTAAAATACCTCTAGAAGGGGATAGGGCTAAGCGGAGCGAAAAGGGTTTTCCATGAGGAGATGGGGAATGAAAACTATTAGCCCCACACGAGGTTTGTGAATAAGTGATTGTCTTATAATGAGCAAGGAATATCCGTCTTTCTGCTAAACAGGATCTATTGAACTCATAATTCATTAGATCCTTTTGATGAATGTCAACTAAGTATCGTAAGTAAATTGATCCCGGTTGTTCAATCATTTGATAACCAGAGTCATTCTTTGATAAATGATCACTATGAGTCAGACTCAATAGAATTTGATCAATCCTTTTTTCTGTCGTTAAGGTGGAGAACTGAACCAAGAATTCTCTTTCTTCATCATCAATCAAATCACTGTTCGCGACCCAGAATTCTATTTTCTCATCAATCCAATCACCGTTCACGTTTTTTCTTTTTCTTATCAATGAATAGATCTCTTTACTTGTACGACTTAGATGTCTCGTATTTCTCGAAAAAAGGATTCGATTGATGGGATTTGGTATGAGATCGATGAGATTGATCTTCCAATATTTCTTCTTAGAACGTATTGATTTGACCCCATAAGCGGGACCACCACCCAATAGCATGTTGCCACCAGAAGCAAAACCCCGTATTTCTTCCAGAGAATCTCCTAATTGTTCCAGAACAACTAGAAAGAGATTCTTTAACCAGAAAGGATTCAGTTCAGATGTAGGATACCTATCCAGAAGTTTTCGAAATTCCATCATGTATGATGGAATCATCAAAGATTTGATCTTTTCTAACTCTGTCTGTAACTCACTAGAGGCTCGGGAAACAAAGAGAAGATGTATACGAACGAGATATCCAGCAACAAGAAGAAGGAAAAAGATGGAATAGAGGAACTCCCGAGCATTTGTTGATCTCAGATGTGCCCATATCAATGGAACGGGTGACTCATTATTTCGATGAATCATTTCGTCGGACAGAAGAAGATTCTGTAAACATTGACTCGAAATCTCACTTATCAGAGTCCATTGTGGAAGAATCTTCTGAGGAAATGGCCGTGATATATCTGATCCATGCATCATATCATGAAAAATGTATACAAATTTTTGACTACTACTCAGTATCGGCAATGGGTCTGAAAGAGTATCTAAAAGGGTGAAATTGAGATATTTGCACCCTGTCGAAGTAAGGAACCATGGCATATATGTTTGGAACAGGTTCCATTTTGAGACACTATCTCGTTGAAAGGTTCTATACATCTGCCCTTTCTCAACGCATTTCTTTAGACAAAGACTCCGTTTTTTCCTCTTTCCGGATGGTAAATACTTCTCAGAACATGGAGTGTGAATCAAACCCATGTTTGAATTGAAACTGAGATACTGATGCAAGTTATTCCCTTCTGAATCAGATAGATTCATATCCGAAAGAGGCTGACAATAAGTTTTTTCCAAATTGACTATTTGTTCCTCTGTTAGAGGTGTTGCAGAAATGTCTGCGATCGAGTAAATAGCTCCACGAACGAATGGATCGGATCGAATTGGAAAATGGAAAGATTTGTACGATTTGTACAAGTTATACGTTTCATCACCACTTTGTGGGAAATCGTTAGGTATGAAGATGTCAGATACCTGTGACTCGATTGGTGAAAGATATTTTTTTTTACCCACGCACAAAGAAAAGATTTTGTTGCGAATGGACAAGATATTGAGGAATTGTCCATATGTACGATCATAATTATTGATACGGGTCTTTTCCACATCAAAGGGGAATCCTTTGTTACAATAGAACCAGAAGTGATGTGGATCATTCAAGAATCGAAGTCGATTTGCTTTATAAAAAGAAGATATCAATGAACTTCTATGAAATGGTTTCACGGGATTCAGCCAATTGTCTCGATCGTGGGATATCATTGAGAAATAGGAATCCGTGTTATCAAAGGATTTCCTGCGATTCTTTCTAGTATGGAATGAGTCAATGACCCGCTTTGGTATCTTTTTGAACAAAAATGGTAATATTGTTCCTCCATTGATCAAGAATTTTGGTCTTTGGGAAGTATCATGATCATCCAATAAGAAGGGTTTCAATTTCTTCAAATGAACGATTTGAACACCTATGGATTCTAACAACTGATTGCAGAGTTGATCATTCGGACCTTTCAATTCATAGATGTGGATCTCGGACCTATGAATGGGGATATTCCCGATACTCACAAAGAAAAAGGGAAGTGACTTGGACAAAAAGAGAAGTGATTTGGACAAAAAGAGAAGTGACTTGGACAAAAAGAAACGAAGTGGCTTAGACAAATCTTCTTTGTCGATAGCCTCGGACCAATCAATCGAATATTGATTAATACGTAATTGATCGAACACTACTTGCACTACTTGAAAAGGATTCTTCTGTTCAGAAACGAAATGTTCCAAATGTTCCTGGAAATTATTGCTCCCATTGGACCATTTGTATCTATATGCATCAGGATCCCGATTCATGGATCTCTCAGTTCGAGAAATAAGAGGATCAAACCATTTCTTCTGACTCTTTTTCAAATTCGATAAATGTTGGTTGATCGTATATTTCATTATAGTTCTATGATTCAGAGTATCATTTCCTATCTGATCCCTTTGAATTCCATATTCGAAGTTGCGATCGGATCTATTCATTAAAAAGAATTGATTCGATACATTTCTTATGTACCCATAGGTGCTATATTGGATTTGAATCAGAAAAGATTTCTTTTTCGATTCATCTCTGGAGTTGAATACCTCATTCAAGAATTTTTTTTGATCCAACCCGTAGGAATCAATAGAAAAGGAAAATCCCCTATGAAACACCAGATCCGGCTCGGTTATTGATAGAGTGAATAGATCCGCCATTTCTGGGAATCTCTCTTCTGATTCAAAAAAATCGTGGCGTAACGCGTATCCCCCTTTGTTCCGGTCATGGAATAGATGAAAGAAAGAAAAAAATGGATTTTTGTTCAAGAATGAAATCTTATTGGAGCTGTCCATATCCGGTTCATCCTTCGGAACCATATCACATCCCGGATCTGGTTCCGAAGGATGAATTGAGACGGTATCTTGTAAATACGTAATTATCTTGAATATATCAACCATTTCTTTATTTTCCGCTCGCCTGGAAGGGACAAAAGAAACATCTTGTTTTTTATTCAACAATTTATGATCTCTAGTGGACCTCTCAGTAGGATTCGAACCCAGATGAAGTTCTGACCATCTGTCAGAGAAAAAAGAACGAATCGATCTTGTAGGATTCCCAAGAAATTCTTCGATTTCTTCCGGAAGCAGATGATTCTTCATCCGCTTCTCAGGTTCCGTGAATAGCCAGGACATGGAGGAAGATCCAAAAAGGCATTTCGGGAATCGATCTGATTCTATCTCTGTTCGTTCCGTTTGAAGAAAGGAAGGATCCCAAATAATCGATCTCTCTTTTAGTTGCTGAATCTCTGTTTGATCGATCAATGTGTGATATTCTGAATTCTCATTTCTAACGGAATCGAAATGATCTCTGGATTGATCAGAAGAAGATCCTTTCCATTGGCTAGAATCCATTACTTGAACGAAAATAGATCTTGTGGAATCATATGGAATATTTGACAATACATTCCGTACCTTGCTAAAAAACCGATCCTTG